TAAAATACAAAGAAAAGGGATTGGATTACCTTTTTGTACTGTGTCTGAAATGAATCTTGTCTCTTCCCACGGTTCTACCCCTCTAGACTTTAAAATTTTTAACCAACTAAAAAACTTCACTTTTCGGATATTTATATATTAAAATTTTTAACGAGAGGGGGTACCATATGAACAAACAAAAAAGAAGAGGAACCATAATATATTCTTTTCTTTAACTATATATGCTCCTTACTCACCTAAAAAAATATGGGGCATATCTCTAGACACCCAAAAGGATATATTTTTAGATACACCAACGATAAATATGTATCATGAGCTAGACTAGTAACTAATATGTATACCGATCCATTTCGATTAATTTATAAAAGTTTCTATTATTAACCACATGCCAGGAACCAGATTTGAACTGGTGACACGAGGATTTTCAGTCCTCTGCTCTACCAACTGAGCTATCCCGACTCTTCCCAATGCATCATCCCCATACTATTTAGGGGGCTTGTTGGGTATATGTAAGTCAATTAAATAGACTAAAAAAGCATTACAAAGTCTTACCCAGACCCTGGAATTTCTTGCTCTTGGATCTTCAAAAAGAATACTTTGTAAGTTAAGTTTCACTAATAAATAATTATATGGACTGTGAATGATTCAAATGGGGATTCCTTTTTCATAGATGTTGATTTGCACATCTATTTTATATATCACAAGACTTGTGATAAGAGAGAAACCTTTCTCCCACGATCCTTTTGTGAAAGAGTAGAATGGGCGAGAAACATAACTAATGTAGAACCGCCGAAAAAACGATAAAAAAATAGTTAGGGAGTAAGTCGAACTTTTTATTGGGGATAGAGGGACTTGAACCCTCACGATTTAAAAAGTCGACGGATTTTCCTCTTACTATAAATTGCATTTTTGTCGGTATTTATATTGACATGTATAATGGGACTCTATCTTTATTCTCGTCGAATTAGTTAGTTCTTTAAAAGATCTATCAGACTATGGAGTGACTGATTTGATCAGTGAATATTCGATTCTTATTTAAACTTGGAATCGATTCACAAGAATCCTTCAATTTTTCATAAAAAAAAAATAAATAAAGATTCGAACCGCCATTAATCTTTGATATTTTATTATGTATATGTACGTATATGGGTTCATCCTTTCTGGAGTTTAAATAGAAGGATTCCTCAATCAACGCAACGCAGTCAACTCTATTCGTTAGAATAGCTTCCATTGAGTCTCTGCACCTATCCTTTTTTATTCTTGCTTTCCAAACCCTTTTTTGTTTGTTTTCTGAAAACAGGATTTGGCTCAGGATTGCCCATTTTTAATTCCAGGGTTTCTCTGAATTTGAAAGTTATCACTTAGTATGTTTCCATACCAAGGCTCAATCCAATCAAGTCCGTAGCGTCTACCAATTTCGCCATATCCCCCCTTTTTTTGTTTTGAGACTAGGGTCTCATTGGGATGCATAACATTCTTCCGTTCATTTATTCTGGAGCCGTTTACGTTTAATTCTATGGATATGCATTTCTATATATATATAGAAAAAGTGTCTCCGTCCCGCCTCCTCCTATTTATTTGATTTCTTGTCTATTTTCTTTCATATTCATATATCGGAGGGCCGGTATTTGCATTTAGTCCAATCAAAAATGATTTTTTCATTGATGTATCCGCAATTCAATATGGATGGATATATACCACATATATATGCCTCTCCCTTACTCTCATTTTTCCTCGATATTTGGAATACTCAAATGGTCGATTCTTTTCTTTTTTGCGCCTTATACCCTACCTTTCCGAATGAAACCAGAGGAACATCTCATTATATATAATCTGGATTATTATTATAAATTTATAAATTAAATTTTTAATTATAAATAAAAAAAAATAGAAATGAAAAAATATAATTGTATTTCAATTTAAATTTGATTATATACCATATATTGATATCGTTCTATAATTGTTATTATATAATTATATATATATATATATATATATATATATCATTTATACCATATATATATATATATGGTATCGTTCCATTAATTGTTATATTTAATATTATTATTAAATTAAATATATATATAATATTATTAATATAATATATTATGAATTATTAATATGCAATAGCTAAGATTCCAGTAGTTTACTAAAGCCCTATGCACAGCACAATTTCTTTTATGTTTATCTGAGCCCGCTTAGCTCAGAGGTTAGAGCATCGCATTTGTAATGCGATGGTCATCGGTTCGATTCCGATAGCCGGCTTTTATCTCTTTGTTTTGTTCCTTTTTTTATACATTATAAATTAATTTCATTTTAATAATGTCTCCTTGAAATCAAGGAATATTGAAAAGACTTCTTACCCCTTCTTTCTCCAAGGATCACTGATCCATTATATTATGGAGTAAGAACTTCCAACTATGAATAAAAAATGGATTGGAGCAATTAGATCTCTGCCGAACAAATCAGAAAAAGTATACCTAACTTCCTATATATTATA